GAATGATTTAATGATGGGGATTCTTGCCCATATATGTCCATTTGTACGGGTATCATATCTAGTCCAAAGACTTGGGATAAGATACAAAAATTGTTGTTCGTATCCATTTGTGAAAGAATAGAATGAATGAGAAACATAGTGAATTTTGTTTGAACCGATGACGAAAAAAATAGGATAATATAAAATATAAAAAATAAAGTAGTTAGGAAGTAAAATGGGCTTTTTATTGGGGATAGAGGGACTTGAACCCTCACGACTTCTAAAGTCGACGGATTTTCCTTTTACTATAAATTTCATTGTTGTCGATATTGACATGTAGAATGGGACTCTCTCTTTATTCTCGTCCAATTAATCAGTTTTTCAAACTATTTTTCAGACTCTGGAATGAATAATTTGATAACTGAATATTTGATTCTTTCTTCAACTTCGATTGGAATAGATTCACAATAACTCTAATTTTTTTTTCATATTCATATCATATATATATATAAATATATTCATATATATAATATATATAATATAAAATATATAATATGGATTAGGATTCGGGCCGTGATTAATCAATCGTTTGATATGTCAGTATTTGATATGTCAGTATGTATATATACGTATATAGGGCCATCCTATCTGTAATTTTGATAGAGGGATTCCAGCTACCAACGCAACGTAACGTAGTCAACTCCATTCGTTAGAACAGCTTCCATTGAGTCTCTGCACCTATCCCTTTTTGATTCTAGTTTTATAAATTAAACCCCTATTTTATCAAAATAAAGATTTGGCTCAGGATTGCCCATTTTGAATTCCGGGGTTTCTCTGAATTTGGAAGTTACCACTTAGCAGGTTTCCATACCAAGGCTCAAGCTAATCAAGTCCGTAGCGTCTACCGATTTCGCCATATCCCCCCTTGAGACAGGATCTAGTTGTAATTCACCCCTTTCATTTATCTTGAAATCGTCGAATTCATTAGCTAATGATTCTTATATCTAAAAAGTGTATGCCGCTATTTTATTTTTTTTTTTCGCCATCCTCCATCATTTCATCTCTATTGTATTAGATGAGCCCCATTTGTTTCAATCTGTTTCAATTAGACATGATTCTATCATTGATGTGTCCACAATTCAATATGAATATATATATCCCACATATATATGTCTCTCCCCCCTTCATTTTGACTTTAAAGGTCGATTTGGAATACTGTAAGGGTCGATATTCATTCTTCTTTTTTTCATCCTATCTCCCCCTTTTCTGAATGAAAACAGAGTAATATCCCATTATAAATTGTATCTTTTTATCCCTTTCGTAGGATGGATTCGCTATCATTTCATTATATATCATTACATATATAATTAATTAGCATAATTTAGTATAACTGTTCTAAGAAATAATTAGACTTTTATAAAATCATAATTTAAAATTTAATATTATTATTATTAAGTATTAAGTTAAGTAATTATGAAATTATTAATAATATAAATATAAAATAAAATATTTTTAAAAATAAATTTTAATAAATTATAAATTAAAGAAATAATAATAAATAATCTAAAATAATCTAATACTAATAAATAATCTAATGGTAGATAGAATGACTATATAGTCATATACCTACCGAATTAGTCATTCTATTACTAATACTAAAATAGAATCCTATTCTATTCAGTTATATTCATAATAAAATAAATAAAATTAAAATTTAGTATTTTTCAGTATTAGTATTTTCGTATAAAAATAGTAAATTACTATAAAATCTGGTAGTTTCCTGAATTCCTATTCACTATTTCTGTTATGTGAGCCCGCTTAGCTCAGAGGTTAGAGCATCGCATTTGTAATGCGATGGTCATCGGTTCGATTCCGATAGCCGGCTTTTCTTTTTCTCTATCCATTTTTTCCGTGATTGATAATCTCTCCTCTCCCTTTCTCAAAATGTCGGGCCGATGATCTATTATGTCGTGTTAACCCGCAACTATGAATAAAAAATGAATTGGAGCAATTAGATCTCTACGGAACAAATCATAAAACGGAGCCTTAACTTCCTATATATACAAAAAATCCGGATATTGATACAATTCATTTCATTCTATTTTCATTCTACTTTAGTAGTACTTCAGTAGATATTTAGCTTTGCTTTGTTTATCCTTTAGTTCAGTCTTAATTTAGATTTTTTCTGTAAAATGCAATTTCAATAAAATAAAAAGGAGTTTTATGTCTCGTTACCGAGGGCCTCGTTTCAAAAAAATACGCCGTCTGGGGGCTTTACCAGGATTAACTAGTAAAAGGCCTAAATCCGGAAGTGATCTTAAAAACCAATTGCGCTCTAGGAAAAGATCACAATATCGTATTCGGCTAGAAGAAAAACAGAAATTGCGTTTTCATTATGGTCTCACAGAACGGCAATTACTTAGATATGTGCATATCGCTGGAAAAGCCAAAGGGTCAACAGGTCAAGTTTTACTACAGCTACTTGAGATGCGTTTGGATAACATCCTTTTTCGATTGGGTATGGCTTCAACCATTCCTGGAGCCAGACAATTAGTTAACCATAGACATATTTTAGTTAATGGTCGTGTAGTGGATATACCAAGTTATCGTTGCAAACCCCAAGATATTATTACTCCGAAGGATGAACAAAGATCGAAAGCTCTGATTCAAAATTATATTGCTTCATCGCCCCGCGAGGAATTGCCAAAACATTTAACTGTTGACTCATTCCAATATAAAGGATTAGTAAATCAAATAATAGATAGTAAGTGGATCGGTTTGAAAATAAATGAGTTGTTAGTCGTAGAATATTATTCCCGTCAGACTTAAACCTAACGAAATAACAAAGAAAGGTTCAGACCATTTTTTTTCCCTTTTGTCGAAGGAAAAAGATTTAAGGTTTAAGGGCTTTGATCCGCATTTTTATTATTAACGTATCACAAGTAATGTAATTAGGAATAGAGAATCCTTATCAAATCAAATACAAATAAAGGTCTTACTGTTCTGTTGGAATAATGCTATCAATTGTTATTTGATTTGATACATTGTGGTCGGTAACGTTGGTGAATCAACAGAAACGGAAAGAGAGGGATTCGAACCCTCGGTAAACAAAAGCCTACATAGCAGTTCCAATGCTACGCCTTGAACCACTCGGCCATCTCTCCCACATATACATAATCTTATTATTGAACAGAAACCGAGTGAAGTGAATAGCGAGTCATTCATTTCATATTATTGCAGTACGGGTACGACAAATCAATGGTTCCATAGAAATAAAAAATCCCTTTCAAATTTCATAGTTCTCAACAACACAACAATTTCCTCATCAGTTCCCCCATAGATCTATTACTAGATCTATTAGTAATTGTCCCTTGGATTTTTCTATTTCAATTGTATGACGTATACACGTTATGCAAATAAAAGAGATGGTTACTCTAATTTGAATTTGAAATTGGATAGTTTATCATGGACTGATTATTCCACTCTTTTTCCTCTTTTATTTGGACCATAACCAAATAAAAACTTATCGAGTTACCAGAATCCGTAGTAAAATCAAGTCCTCGGTTAGTCAACTTAGAGAAAATAGTAAGAGAAAATAGTAATAGTTCCGTTCATCGGTATACTACTAAATTGGTATTAAATCCGATCTTATTCAAATATTTCATATCTCTCCTTGTCCAAAAGGGAACAATTTCCGCGTAAGGTCCACATCTTTTTTTTTTTATTAATCTATTTTATGATATTTCGTACTACTGTACAATTCCTTTTTGGATCATTTTCCCCTGGGGAAAATGAGAAGAATTATATAATGGATTGCTAATTATGCCTAGATCCCGGATAAATGGAAATTTTATTGATAAGACTTCTTCAATTCTAGCCAATATCTTATTACGAATAATTCCGACAACTTCAGGGGAAAAAAGGGCATTTACCTATTACAGAGATGGTGCGATTTGATTTGATTCTTTTTTATTGTTTTTTTAGGCCTTAATCCGAGAAAAAGAGGCGCGGTTCGGGATAGAAAGAAACAAATTATTTTATTGAAATAAACCGACGCTTGGTGAAGGTAAAGTTTTGAGATAGAACAATTCCTTCTGTCGTGTATCCTCGATTGATGCGGCCTCAGATGCTTTAATTATCGATTTTAGTATTGAGCGAAAGGTTACACCTATAGGTTCTGGATTGCGGGTCAATACTACGCCGCTAGTACCAATAGGCAGCATAGCATAGGGGAAGAAGCACTACTCTAAGGAATCAACAACACGAAAACTTTGTTATAAATTATCCCTTACTTATGGGTCTCGGGACTAACAAGAATGGTTGGGACAACAAACATCCATCTCGTTCGTACTTTGGATACCCACATAACCATCAAAGATTGTTGAAGTGACTAATTCCTCTATAAATTAGGAGGCGTTGAGGACAAAGAAATTATTGGAGTTACCATTTCCATCTAGCACTAATACAATTGGTGTTAAGAAGAGACCTCTTTCGGGAAGGCTGGCTAGGGATTTCTAGTAAAAATACTAGCCCCCGTCAGTTCATAGTTCATAATGAGAATGGTGAAATCTTGATTCCATAGATGATTATTTCCCTTAGTACTATGCACAGAAGGGAGGAGCCGTATGAGATGAAAATCTCATGTATGGTTCTGGAACGGAGATTCTTTGAATAGAATGAACGACCGTAACGGATGTCGGCTCAATCCGAAGGAAATTATGCGGAAGCTTTACAGAATTATTATGAAGCTACGCGACTAGAAATTGATCCCTACGATCGAAGTTATATACTCTATAACATAGGCCTTATACACACAAGCAACGGGGAACATACGAAGGCTTTGGAATATTATTTCCGGGCACTCGAACGAAACCCATTCTTACCACAAGCTTTTAATAATATGGCCGTGATCTGTCATTACGTGCGACTATCTCCATTATAGAAAGAAGGAAAAAAAGATCAAATTACCTAGTAAATACTAGAAAAAAAAATAAGCTTTCTACATATGCATCGTCCAAAGC